TTGGTCCTATTAAAAATACCTGTGTAAGCCAGGGCCCGTTTAGAAATGAGAAAGGTAAAAGCATTCATAGTTGGAGTGATAGTGACAGTTCTAGTTACAGTAATGTTGATCATTTAGTTAGCGTCAGGGACATTCGGAATTTCATCTCTGATGACACCTTTTTTGTTAGGGATAATAATAGGTATAGTTATTCCGTATATTTTGATATTGAAAATCAAATTTTAGAGATTAACAATGATCATTCTTTTCGGAGTGAACTAGAAAGTTCTTTTTATGATTTTCGTAATTATAGTTATAGGAATAATGGATCGAAAAGTGACGATCCCGATTATGATACTTCCATCTATAATACTAAATATAGTTGGAAAAGTCACATTACAAATTGCGTTGATTCTTATCTTCAGTCTCAAATCTGTATTGATAATCACATTTTAAGTAGTAATAAGAATTACAGTGACAATTACATTTCTAATTCCATTTGCGGTGAAAGTGGAAATAGTAGTGAAAGCGAAAGTTCCAATATAAAAACAAGTACGAATGGTATTGATTTAACTATAAGAAAAAGTTCTAATGATCCTGATGTAACTCAAAAATACAGGCATTTGTGGGCTCAATGTGAAAATTGTTATGGATTAAATTATAAGAAATTTTTGAAGTCAAAAATGAATATTTGTGAACAATGCGGATATTATTTGAAAATAAGTAGTTCAGATAGAATCGAACTTTCGGTTGATCCAGGTACTTGGGATCCGATGGATGACGACATGGTCTCTCTGGATCCCATTGAATTTCATTCAGAAGAGGAACCTTATAAAGATCGTATTGATTCTTATCAAAAAAAAATAGGATTAACAGAAGCTGTTCAAACAGGTACAGGTCAACTAAACGGGATTCCTATCGCAATTGGGGTTATGGATTTTCAGTTTATGGGGGGTAGTATGGGATCCGTAGTAGGCGAGAAAATCACCCGTTTGATCGAGTATGCTACCAAAAATTTTTTACCTCTTATTCTAGTGTGTGCTTCCGGAGGAGCACGCATGCAAGAAGGAAGTTTGAGCTTGATGCAAATGGCTAAAATTTCTTCCGCTTTATATGATTATCAATCAAATAAAAAGTTATTCTATGTACCAATTCTTACATCTCCCACTACTGGTGGAGTAACAGCTAGTTTTGGTATGTTGGGGGATATCATTATCGCCGAACCTAATGCCTATATTGCATTTGCGGGTAAAAGAGTAATTGAACAAACATTGAATAAAACAGTACCTGAAGGTTCCCAAGTGGCTGAATATTTATTTCATAAGGGCTTATTCGATCCAATCGTACCACGTAACCTTTTAAAAGGTGTTTTGAGTGAGCTATTTCAGCTCCACGCCTTTTTTCCTTTGAATCAAAATTCAATCAAGTAGGGTCTCGAGTTAAACTTTTTTTGTGGCGAACAGCTGGTTAGTTAGTTTATCAGAATCAAAATAAAACAAAACCCGAAAAATGAATTTTTCTTTAGTGACATAAGATTTAATTGTAGAAAGAATCATGCGGATAATTGGTTTTTTACCGATATTACTGATTACTAATCAGTAAACCTCTATCAACAAAACAACACAAAAAGCGAATTCTTCCTTATAATTAGCAGTAGGAGGCAAGGCAAATAAAACGAATTTCATGTTCCCCTCTTGCATATGTATATAATTCAAATATAAAAATATAATTGAAATAGAGAAAATCTAGAATCTTGCATCTTTCTATATCTCCCCCAGGAAGTCCCAGCTTTTCTAAGAATCGCTGCTCTTGGATCGGATTCTAACGAATCTTTCGGGAATTTTTAAGAGACTCTTTTTTTTTTTTTATTAAAAAAGAAATTATACGAAGAAGATAAGAACAATATAAGAAGAAAAAAAAGTAAGAATTAGAAAAAAAGTGGATTATCATACATACATCTATTTCATGTAGAAAGATGAATAAGTCCGTTTACTTAGTTCTACATTGCTTTCACTTATTATATATACTCACTTCGATATACTTAGTATACTTCTATACGAATATACGAATTAGAATATGAAGTATAATTATTATAAGATATCTTTATAACAATAACAGGTACAAATATTAAATCGAGGTACCCATTCTATGACAATTCTCAACAACTTACCCTCCCTTTTTGTGCCTTTAGTGGGCCTAGTATTTCCGGCAATTGCAATGGCTTCTTTATTTCTTCATGTTCAAAAAAAAAAGATTTTTTAAATCCGATGTGTTCAAATCTCATCTAGTTTTTTTTTCAAGACTTAGCAAACACAACACAGATATCCATTTAGTAGAATATTGTATAACAATAAGAGCTGGCTTTTTACGAACATAAACGAAAAAGCTCTTAGACATGCATAAACATAATATATGGGCAAATAAATTCTAGCAATTTTAAAAGATAGGTCGGGGCTGCCCCTATGTCTGAAATTAAAGTCAATCTATCCACATGTATGTAGGTATTGATAGGGAATCATATGAAGGGGATGTTTTTATTTTATTATATCTAACAAATTCGATGAATTACTGCTAAAAGTTCACATCAGAATAGTACTAGTTGATGGGAGTTACTTCGGAAACAAAAAAAAGTAAAGTGAAATTGATTTTGGTTATTCCCTCAATTCCAATAAAATGCAACTGGATCTAGTATGTATGAGTCGGCGATCAGAATATATATGGATAGAATTTATAGCAGGATCTCGCAAAACAAGTAATTTCTGCTGGGCTTTTATCCTTTTTTTAGGTTCATTAGGATTCTTATTGGTTGGAATTTCTAGTTATCTTGATAAGAATTTGATATCTTTATTTTCGTCTCAACAAATCAATTTTTTCCCACAAGGGATCGTAATGTCTTTCTATGGGATCGCGGGTCTCTTTATTAGTTCCTATTTGTGGTGCACAATTACATGGAATATAGGTAGCGGTTATGATCGATTTGATCGAAAAGAAGGGATAGTGTATATTTTTCGTTGGGGATTTCCTGGAAAAAGTCGACGCGTCTTTCTACGATTCTTTATGAAAGATATTCAGTCCATCAGAATAGAAGTGAAAGAGGGTATTTATACCCATCGTGTCCTTTATATGGAAATAAGAGGCCTGGGAGCCATTCCCTTGACTCGTACTGATGAGAATTTGACTCCGCGAGAAATTGAGCGAAAGGCTGCGGAATTGGCCTATTTCTTGCGTGTACCAATTGAAGAAAAATGAACTGAAGAATAAATGCTTTCTCAGCAGGAGGAAAAATCCCAAGAATCTTCCTTTTTCTATAGCATAACTTACTTTGGCCCCAGGGGGCAAAGCAAAGCAAAGCAAACGTGTACGGAGCAGTCATAACATAAAACGAAACTTTTTTTGTCTGTAAATTTTTTTTTTCGAAATATTTTATATTTTCATTTTTAATAGACAGGAATTTCTTTCATTTCGAAATCCGAAAAATATTCTTTATTTGAATCTTTCGGGTATTCATCAAAGGGGAGTAATTTCGTCGAATATTTGATCAATTGAGATATCTGGAAACAATCGATTTTTTTATTATTTCTTCATTTGAATTCGAATTCGAAGTGGGTTCTTCTTCTATTTCTGTATTTTTTCTATACTAGATTCAAGGACTAACCTCTGAATCCCAACTAAAAAAGGAGAATAGGCGCGATACCTTATAATGTAACTCCGCTTGATAGAAATATTAGATCGCATAGAGTCAACGAATGAGGTGAGTTCATTACCAATTCACAGATGAAAAAATGACAAAAAAGAACGTATCCATTCCCCTTCGATATCTTTCATCTATAGTATTTGTCGTCTTTTTGCCCTGGTGGATCTCCCTCTCATTTAATAAAAGTCTAGAATCTTGGGTTACTAATTGGTGGAATACTAGGCAATCCGAAACTTTTTTGAATGATATTCAAGAAAAGAGTATTCTAGAAAAATTCATAGAATTAGAGGAGCGATTCCTCTTGGACGAAATGATAAAGGAATTCCCGGAAAGACATCTACAAAAATTTCGGATGGCGCTCCACAAAGAAACAATCCAATTGATCAAGATACACGACGAGGAGCATATCCATACAATTTTGAACTTCTCCACAAATATAATCTGTTTCATTATTCTAAGTGCGTATTCTATTCTGAGTAATGAAGAACTTGTTATTTTTAATTCTTGGGTTCAAGAATTTCTATATAATTTAAGCGACACAATAAAAGCCTTTTCTATTCTTTTAGTAACTGATTTATGTATCGGATTCCATTCACCCCACGGTTGGGAACTCATGATTGGCTATATCTACAACGATTTTGGATTTGCTCATAATGATCAAATGATATCTGGTCTTGTTTCCACGTTTCCAGTCATTCTAGATACAATTTTTAAATATTGGATTTTCCGTTATTTAAATCGTGTATCTCCGTCACTTGTAGTGATTTATCATTCAATGAATGACTGAAAAGGATTCCCTGATCCAATTATAATGTTTCTGACTTTGTACATAAGCAAAGCATTCAAAGTCGTACTTACCTCACTCTTTCTACCCATCCGGAGGATTCCTCTTATATTACAACAAAATGATTTCAGTAAATAGCAGAATCGTGGATAGGGACCTATACTAGCGACCTACCAAAATTTATTGTAGAAATTTTCGGGATCAACGACCGAACCATGCAAATTAGAAATACCTTTTCCTCGATAAAGGAACAAATTACTCGATTCATTTCCGTATCACTTATGATATATATAATAACTCGGGCATCCATTTCAAATGCATATCCCATTTTTGCGCAGCAGGGTTTTGAAAATCCGCGAGAAGCAACTGGTCGTATTGTATGCGCCAATTGCCATTTAGCTAATAAGCCTGTGGATATTGAGGTTCCACAGGCGGTACTTCCTGATACTGTATTTGAAGCAGTTGTTAGAATTCCTTATGATATGCAACTGAAACAAGTTCTTGCTAATGGTAAAAAGGGGGGGTTGAATGTCGGGGCCGTTC